AATATGAGTCCGAAGCTTCTTTCGTAACTCCCGGAATTTCTTCGTAGTGACTCCGTTCCATGCCTCATTTCATAGGGAAGCCCAAAGTGGCTCTATTTCATTCTATTTCACTTCCTAGCACTTCCTATCATTTAATATCCATCCCTTTGGTCTTATTTACATAAGAGATGTCATTTATAGTCTATCTCTTTCTATATATGGAAAGTCAAGAAATTCTCATCGAAACATCGAGAAATTGTGCATATAGAAAACTCTAAAGAAAGAAAAAAAGGAGACCCATGCCATGATTTTCAAATCTTTTCTACCTTTTCTACTTAGTAGTCTAAGTTTCTCGATGAGGATAATTAATTCGGTCGTTGTGGTCGGACTCTATTATGGATTTCTGACCACATTCTCCATAGGTCCCTCTTAGATCTTCTTTCTTCAATCTTGGATTAGGGAAGAAGGAGATATTCGCGACTACTGGCGGTTTCATTATGGGGCAGCTCATGATCTTCATATCGATCTATTATCCACCTCTGCATCTATTCTTTCTTAGCTAAACGGGTGGAAGATCCATCCAATTTGGTTATATCATGGACTCGAAAAGCGGATCTGAATGTGACTGAAATGCACGATCTTCACAGGTATCACTTTTCACGATACCTAAAAGATGGAATAGCGATTTTCGAACCATTTCCTATACGAGAATGGTTTCCATTACTTTGAGAAATGGATTCTATATCAAACTATAGCTATTGCATTAAAGAAGAAAAGAAACTAATAGAAGTCGAAGACGCGGAATGGTAGTGAATAGAGAGAAAGATTCTTTTGATTTTCTTGTTCCTGAAAATATTCTATCTATCTCCTAGACGCCGTAGAGAATTGAGAATTTTCATGTCTTTCAATTCTCGTACTCGTAATTGGAAAGTTACGGAAGGAGGTCCATCATTTTGCAATGAAAACAACATAAAAAACTCTGGACAATTTCGAAATCAGGCCAAGCGTCTTAATACATATGCAAAAAAATTCATTATTGGCCCACCATTGATTAGAAGATTTAGCTTGTATGAATCGCTATTGGTTTGATACGAATAATGGCAGTCGTTTCAGTATGTTAAGGATACAGATGTATCCACAATTCATTTAGAGTTACTTAATAGCCTATTTCTTATACCATATCTCTATCCCGTGAAATTCTCGAGCCGAAAGATGGATGCATATGCTGTGTTTCATTTTGCTAAACGATATCAATTAAATGGTGTATCAATTCCATAAATTGGATATAGCAATAAATAAATCAGCAAAATTCTTTTATTTTAGATAGAAGAAATGTTTCTTCTATCTAAAATAAAAGAATGTACCCTTCTATCCAAATCCAATTTGCATCGATAAAATAAATCCAAATTCCAGTAGTAGATGAATAATTGCAAATTTTTGTGTGTACGAGATTAGAATAACTTCAAAATAACTGACATAATTTTGTATTTTTCCTGATCAGAAAAATACATGAAAAAGAAAGGAGGTAGAAAAATTTTGGGATTTATGGTTAAAGAAGAAAAAGAAGAAAACAGGGGTTCTGTTGAATTTCAAGTATTCAGTTTCACCAATAAGATACGGAGACTTGCTTCACATTTGGAATTACACAAAAAAGATTTTTCATCGGAAAGAGGTCTACGAAGACTTTTGGGAAAACGTCAACGTTTGCTGGCTTATTTGGCAAAGAAAAATAGAGTACGTTATAAGAAATTAATCAGTCAGTTGGATATTCGGGAGAAGTAATTTAATCGTTCGAATTTTTTTCTTATTTTATTAGTAGTCTTATAGTAGTCTTAGATTTTTCATTTTGATGAGCCTCGTTTTGAGGAATTCATGGAATAATCCATTTTCATGGAATAATGAATTAAGGAAGAAAGGATATGAGTCTACCGCTTACAAGAAAAGATCTCATGATAGTCAATATGGGCCCTCAGCACCCATCAATGCATGGTGTTCTTCGACTGATCGTTACTCTCGATGGTGAAGATGTTATTGATTGTGAACCCATATTAGGCTATTTACACAGAGGAATGGAAAAAATCGCGGAAAACCGAACTATTATACAATACTTACCTTATGTAACACGGTGGGATTATTTAGCTACTATGTTTACAGAAGCAATAACGGTAAATGCACCAGAATTCTTGGAGAATATTCAAATACCCCAAAGAGCCAGCTATATTAGGGTAATTATGTTAGAGTTGAGCCGTATAGCTTCTCACTTGTTATGGCTTGGACCTTTTATGGCGGATCTAGGCGCACAGACCCCTTTTTTCTATATTTTTAGAGAGAGAGAATTGATATATGATCTATTTGAAGCTGCTACAGGTATGCGAATGATGCATAATTACTTTCGCATCGGAGGGGTAGCCGCCGATCTACCTTATGGATGGGTCGATAAATGTTTAGATTTCTGTGATTATTTTTTACGAGGAGTTGTTGAATATCAACAACTTATTACACGGAATCCCGTTTTTTTAGAACGAGTTGAAGGAGTCGGTTTTATTAGCGGAGAAGAAGCAGTAAATTGGGGCTTATCGGGACCGATGTTACGAGCTTCTGGAATACAATGGGATCTTCGTAAAGTTGATCCTTATGAGTCTTACAACCAATTCGATTGGAAAGTCCAATGGCAAAAAGAAGGGGATTCATTAGCTCGCTATTTAGTACGAATGGGTGAAATGAGGGAATCCATCAAAATTATTCAACAGGCTGTAGAGAAAATTCCTGGAGGCCCTTATGAGAATTTAGAAGTCCGACGCTTTAAGAAAACAAAGAATTCCGAATGGAATGATTTTGAATATCGATTTCTTGGTAAAAAACCTTCGCCCAATTTTGAATTGTCAAAGCAAGAGCTTTATGTAAGAGTGGAAGCTCCAAAAGGTGAATTAGGAATTTATCTGGTAGGAGATGATAGTCTTTTCCCCTGGAGATGGAAAATTCGTCCACCCGGTTTTATTAATTTGCAAATTCTTCCTCAACTAGTTAAAAAAATGAAATTGGCTGATATCATGACGATATTAGGTAGTATAGATATCATTATGGGGGAAGTTGATCGTTGAAATGATAATAGATAGGGTAGAGATAGAAACTATCAATTCTTTTTCGAAATCGGAATTATTAAAAGAAGTCTATGGACTGATATGGATTCTACCCATTTTGACCCTCCTACTGGGAATCACAATAGAAGTACTCGTAATTGTGTGGTTAGAAAGAGAAATATCCGCATCGATACAACAACGTATTGGTCCTGAATATGCTGGCCCCCTGGGACTGCTTCAAGCTATAGCCGATGGAACTAAGCTACTTTTTAAGGAGGATATCCTGCCATCCCGAGGAGATATTCCTTTATTTAGCATTGGACCTTCTATAGCGGTCATATCAATTTTATTAAGTTTTTTAGTTATCCCTTTGGGATATCGTTTTGTTTTAGCCGATCTTAGTATTGGTGTTTTTTTATGGATTGCCATTTCAAGTATTGCTCCTATTGGTCTTCTTATGGCAGGATATAGCTCAAATAATAAATATTCTTTTTCAGGCGGTCTACGAGCTGCTGCTCAATCTATTAGTTATGAAATACCATTAACTTTTTGTGTGCTAGCAATATCTCTACGTGTGATTCGTTAAAATAGGATCTTTTTCCTCCAAAATCCATTGAATATTTATCTTCCTTTTCTTATTCTGTATTCGGGTTGGTAAGTTAAACTAGATAGCTATATGAGTGAAACAAAACAGCTTATTAATTTGTAGTAAAAAGAAAAAATCTCATTTCCTACGTACAAGAAAAAAGTTGAAGTAAACATAAGTAGTGTAAACTCTTTACCCCAAGGTTGAGATTTTTTGATTAGTCATCATATCTTGAAGCGGGCAAGAATAAAGGATTCGCGATATGGAATTCCATTACTAGAATATTCCGAGTTATTACTATAACTTAGAATCATAAGGGGAATCCATCAAAAATTAGTGAGGGGTTAGGAACACTAAAGTACATAAAGGATTAGTAATGAGGGAATCTAAGGCATTAGAGATTTTTCCTCATAAAAGGAATCATAATAAGGACTTGAAATTGGTGGAAATGATCAAGTAGTACTTTCTTCGGATTCCGATCCAGAGTATGTTCCCTTTCACTTGTTAAAGAAATGGCTATCAAGAACGAATTAATCCTTTATTCCTTTTTTCTTTTTAAGTACCCTTCCCCGGGGAAAGAAGAATAGGACAAAAGATATGGAATGCAATACAAAAAAAAAATATTTATTTATTCTTTCCTTCCTCTATTCATATTAATACAGAATTCCTCATGAATTAATCCCTAATTCTTTTCATTTATTAATTGCTATAACGAGTGTTTTATTCCAAGATTAAGTTATTACTGAACAAAGAAAAATTTTCATTATATTATAAAGGACGAGATCAATTCGGAAGCGCTTTTTCTTATTCTAGCAGACGGAATTCCTTTGGTCTAATTTAGGACTTTCCAATCGATTTTATCTTACCTAATTCTATCTATGCCCAGGGGGATAATACCGAAACGAAACAACCCTTTCCTTTTTTCTGATCATAGAGAAGCCGTATGAAGCTAAGGTTTCATGTACGGTTTTGGAATAGCGGTGGGAACTGTGATGTTATCATCGACTATGATTATCTAACAGTTCAAGTACAGTTGATATAGTTGAAGCACAGTCAAAATATGGTTTTTTTGGATGGAATCTTTGGCGTCAGCCTATAGGTTTTCTGGTTTTTCTAATTTCTTCTTTGGCAGAATGTGAAAGATTACCCTTTGATTTACCAGAAGCAGAGGAAGAATTAGTAGCAGGTTATCAAACCGAATATTCCGGTATCAAATATGGTTTATTTTATCTTGTTTCTTACCTAAATTTATTAGTTTCCTCTTTATTTGTAACAGTTCTCTACTTAGGCGGGTGGAATTTCTCTATTCCCTATATATCCTTTTTTGAATTTTTCCAAATGAATAAAATGGTTGGAATTTTGGAAATGACAATGGGTATCTTTATTACATTAACTAAAGCTTATTTATTTCTCTTCATTTCTATCACAATAAGATGGACTTTACCCAGGATGAGAATGGATCAGTTATTAAATCTTGGATGGAAATTTCTTTTACCTATTTCCCTGGGCAATCTCTTATTAACAACTTCTTCCCAACTTGTTTCACTATAAATAAGATAATACAATAACAGTAAGAATATTTTCAACACAAAAGTTCTCTCAAACAAGAGAAAGAAACATACCTTTTTCATAGATATTTAGAATATGTTCCCTATGGTAACTGGGTTCATGAGTTATGGTCAACAAACAATACGCGCTGCAAGGTACATTGGTCAAAGTTTCATAATTACCTTATCCCACACAAATCGTTTACCTATAACGATTCACTACCCTTATGAAAAATCAATTACATCGGAGCGTTTCCGGGGGCGAATCCACTTTGAATTTGATAAATGTATTGCTTGTGAAGTATGTGTTCGCGTATGCCCGATAGATCTACCCCTTGTGGATTGGAGATTTGAAAAGGATATTAAAAGGAAACAATTGCTTAATTATAGTATTGATTTCGGAGTTTGTATATTTTGTGGTAATTGTGTTGAGTACTGCCCGACAAGCTGTTTATCAATGACTGAAGAATATGAACTTTCTACTTATGATCGTCATGAATTGAATTACAATCAAATTGCTTTGAGTCGGTTACCAATCTCCATAATGGGAGATTACACAATTCAAACAATTAGGAATTCGACTCAAAGTAAAATAGACGAAGAAAAATCTTGGAATTCAAGAACGGTTACTAATTATTAGTTACTAGGATTTTTCTTTTTTGTTAGAAAAATCCAATAGTTTTTTATTAACTATAAAGAAAAACGAATAACTACTGCTTATTGCAAATTATTCCTGATTTAAAATGAGAGTAGATTTTCGTGATGTGATTTCTAACTATACAACTTATATACAAAAAAATATCCTAATCCCTTTTTCCTTCCTTGAATCTTTTAGTTTTAGTCAGTTCATGAAAAATTTTATACTATTAATTTCTTCTTATCCATAATGGATTTACCTGGACCAATACATGAGATTCTTGTGCTATTTGGGGGATTTGTTCTTCTACTAGGAGGTCTAGGAGTAGTATTACTTACCAACCCAATTTATTCTGCCTTTTCGCTGGGATTAGTTCTTGTTTGTATATCCTTATTCTATATTTTATTGAATTCCTACTTTGTAGCTGTCGCACAACTTCTTATTTATGTGGGAGCTATAAATGTTTTGATCATATTTGCCGTAATGTTCGTAAATGGCTCAGAATGGTCTAAAAATAAGAATTATTGGACTATTGGAGATGGGTTCACTTCACTCGTTTGTATAACTATTCTTTTTTCACTAATGACTACTATCCCAGATACGTCATGGTATGGAATTCTTTGGACTACAAGATCAAACCAAATAGTAGAACAGGGTCTCATAAATAACGTTCAACAAATTGGGATTCATTTAGCAACTGATTTTTATCTTCCGTTTGAACTCATTTCCATAATTCTTCTAGTTTCTTTAATAGGTGCAATTACTATGGCTCGGCAATAAGAAATACTTAGAATTAGTCAAAATTCTTAGAATTTCAAATCGAAAATAAATAACTAAAGAATCACAATTTTGATTTAGTAAAACCCATCTACTGCCAACAAATACCTTCTTTTCTCTTTTGTTGTGTAACTGTTCTATTCTAATTAATGGAATCGGTTCAATTCTTGTCCTCATATTGAAATGAATCGAGATTGATAAGGAGTTAGTTAATGATGTTTGAGCATGTACTTTTTTTTAGTGTCTATTTATTTTCGATTGGTATCTATGGATTGATCACAAGCCGAAACATGGTTAGAGCTCTAATATGTCTTGAACTTATACTGAATTCAATTAATCTAAATCTCGTAACATTTTCTGATCTATTTGATAGTCGCCAATTAAAAGGAGACATTTTCGCAATTTTTGTTATAGCCCTTGCGGCTGCTGAAGCAGCTATTGGACTATCCATTCTTTCTTCCATCCATCGTAACAAGAAATCAACTCGTATCAATCAATCTAATTTTTTGAATAATTAGACATAAAATCCTCTAAACAAAGGCGCACATATAATAATAATATCAAATATTAAGATGAATAGAAATCGAATACTATTTTCTTATTATTTTATAATATCTATTTTTTGATTAGGTTATTACATAGTATTCTTTTTTACTTATTGAATTTTTGCAATTCATTGATATTGCAATTTGAATATTGCAATAATTTATATTGAAAAGACGATAGCCAATAAATTGGCTAATTCGAATTCGTATGTACAATTCGTATAATTATGATTGTTGAAGCCAAAAATTCAAGTCTCTTGGCTCTTTTCACGCTTTCTCACAAACGGATTAAGAAATATATTGCATTATTTTATTTATTTATTTGTTGAAGTTTGGATAAACCATTGCTTCGTCTGGTGTCTACAATACATATGACTCATATAGTACTAATTTCATTTTTACCAGATCGAAAATTTTTATGTTGAAAAGGAAAATTTATAGATCCAATGTCACATTCCGTAAAAATTTATGATACATGTATAGGATGCACTCAATGTGTACGAGCTTGTCCAACAGATGTATTAGAAATGATACCCTGGGATGGGTGTAAAGCCAAGCAAATTGCTTCCGCGCCGAGAACCGAAGATTGTGTGGGTTGTAAGAGATGCGAATCTGCCTGCCCAACAGATTTTTTAAGTGTCCGCGTTTATTTAGGGCCTGAAACAACCCGCAGCATGGCTCTATCTTATTGATACGTTACAAAAAACTCCACTTGAATCGTCTGATTCCTCTTTACCGAGGAAGCCTGTGCTCGCTTATTTCGAGCACGGGCTTTTCTGGTCAAAACATATCTTCTCTTTATCACTTTATCATGAGTTATTTTCCTTGGTTAACAATACTTGTTGTTTTGCCGATATTTGCAGGTTCATTAATTTTCTTTTTACCTCATAGGGGAAACAAAATCGTTAGGTGGTATACTATATCTATTTGTTTATTAGAATTCCTTCTAATGACTTATGCATTCTGTTATCATTTCCAATTGGAGGATCCCTTAATCCAATTAAAGGAGGATTCTAAATGGATAGATGTCTTTGATTTCCACTGGAGATTGGGAATCGATGGACTTTCATTAGGATCTATTTTATTGACAGGATTTATCACTACTTTAGCTACTTTAGCAGCTTGGCCAGTTACCCGGAATTCGCGATTATTCTATTTCCTGATGCTAGCAATGTATAGTGGTCAAATAGGATTATTTTCTTCGCGAGACCTTTTACTTTTTTTTATCATGTGGGAGTTAGAATTAATTCCTGTTTACTTACTTTTATCCATGTGGGGGGGAAAGAGGCGTCTGTATTCAGCTACAAAATTTATTTTGTATACTGCAGGCGGTTCCATTTTTTTCTTAATCGGAGTTCTAGGTATGGGCTTATATGGTTCCAACGAACCAAGATTAGATTTGGAAAGATTAATTAATCGATCATACCCTGCAACATTGGAAATACTATTTTATTTTGGCTTCCTTATTGCTTATGCTGTCAAATTGCCGATTATACCCCTACATACGTGGTTACCAGATACCCATGGGGAAGCGCATTACAGTACATGTATGCTTTTAGCGGGAATCCTATTAAAGATGGGAGCATACGGATTGATTCGGATCAATATGGAATTGTTACCTCATGCCCATTATCTATTTTCCCCCTGGTTGGTAATAATAGGAGCGATGCAAATAATCTATGCAGCTTCAACTTCTCTTGGTCAACGAAATTTCAAAAAAAGAATAGCCTACTCCTCCGTATCTCACATGGGTTTCATAATTATAGGAATTGGTTCCATAACCAACATTGGACTCAATGGAGCTATTTTACAAATACTATCCCATGGATTTATTGGTGCTACACTTTTTTTCTTGGCGGGAACGGCTTGTGATAGAATGCGTCTTGTTTATCTCGAAGAACTGGGGGGGATATCTATCCCAATGCCGAAAATTTTTACCATGTTTAGTAGCTTTTCAATGGCTTCTCTTGCCTTACCAGGAATGAGCGGTTTTGTTGCAGAATTAGTAGTATTTTTTGGACTAATTACTAGTCCAAAATTTCTGTTAATACCAAAAATGCTAATTACTTTTGTAATGGCAATTGGAATGATATTAACTCCTATTTTTTTATTATCTATGTTACGCCAGATGTTCTATGGATACAAGCTATTTCATGTTCCAAACGCAAATTTGGTGGATTCTGGACCACGAGAACTCTTTCTTTTAATCTGTATCTTTTTACCAGTAATAGGAATTGGTATTTATCCAGATTTTGTTCTCTCGCTATCGGTTGACAAGGTAGAGGCTCTCTTATCCAATTATTATCCTAAATAATTTTTTTTTTACTAGTCCGCTCTATATTCCATAGTGGAAAAACCAAATAATTCAGAAAAAAGTAAAAAAGTCTAATTAGATCTATCTCGAATTTTTGAGAACCCTTTGAGAAGGCGTTCAAGGGTTCTCAAATCAAACAAAAATGTAAAAACTTTCATTTCACGAAGGTTTTATGTTATGTAATCATTTAGATGGTAATGTAAATGCACCATAACTATGTAAACCTATTCCTAATAGATTGATACCAAAATAGCAGATCCAAATTATAAGAAATCCTATCGAAGCTACAAGTGCGGAATTCGTACCCTTCCAATTTGGATTTGTTCTACTATGTAAATAAATTGCGAATATGGTCCAAGTAATAAATGCCCAAGTTTCCTTAGGATCCCAATTCCAATAGGATCCCCACGCCTCATTAGCCCATACTGCTCCACAAAGAATACCTATGGTTAAAAGGGTAAACCCTAGGCTAATGACACGATAACTCCAAGAATCCAAACGCTCAATTAATTGATATTTGTAATAATTTGGAAATGAAGGAAAAGAGGTGTTTTTTAAAGCACTTCTTTTTACATAGAAATATTCAATCTCACTAAACTCACTAAAGAAAAATGTTTTATTTAAAACATTTTTTTTCTTTTCTAAAAATTTCTTTTCTAAAAAGAAATTGAAATTCTTTCGAAATTTAATGATTAGAAGAGCGGCGGATAATAAGGATCCGCACAAAAGAGTTGCATAGCTTAGTAACATCATACTGACATGCATCATTAACCACTGAGATTGTAGAGCAGGTACTAGTATTGTGGATTGATGCATTTCAGTTAAAAGACCCGACGTGGCAAAGCCTTGCGTTAAAATAGTACTTGGCGTAGTTATTGTGCTTAAATCATTTTTAGAGTTCTGTATCTTAGGAATCGTATGAAGAATATACAGAGCCCATGAAAGGAAGATCAATGACTCATATAAATTACTTAATGGAAAATGTCCCGAAGAAGCCCAACGAGAAACTAAGAATCCTGTTATAGAGAAAAAAGTAGCTATCATTCCTTTTTCTGACGAATCACGTAATCCCCCAAGTTCACGAACTAATAAGGTTATCAAATGAATTGTAATCACAATTGAAATGGTTGAGAAAGAGATATGAGTTAGTATATGTTCTAAAGTTGCAAATAGCATAAGGAGAAGGTCCCATTACAAAATTGGAAATTTCGAATTGAATCCATTTTCTAATCTATTGTATTCTTTTTTGAGAATGCCGCCACTCGGACTCGAACCGAGATGCTTGAGCACTGCTTCCTAAGAGCAGCGTGTCTACCAATTTCACCATGGCGGCTAACTTTAAATAATAGGGAAGTTAAAAGAATAATAGTTATTTTCTCGCAAATCGTCGAGATTGGGAGAGTCCATAGAATTTAGGAACATTAGAATCTTCATTAAAATGGACTTCGTTTGGTAGTATCATTGGGGATTTTTTTAACAATAAACTCTTGCTTTGCCCAATAGAAACAAAGCTTGAAAGAGTTGGAACTGTTTTTTCTCAGTTGCAATATAGAACTCATTTTTTTTCTAATTAGTTTCTCATTGAAATAAAAAAAAATCTTTCAATCTATCCATTAGAATTTCTATAATTTCATCATTAAATACAAAGAATTTTGGATTTTAGCAAAATTTCTAGAATGAAAGCCTTTATGCCCTTATTAATATGATTTACCAAGCCTAAACCTATTTTTTTGTGGATTTTTGATAAGATAGGTAGAAGTTGTAAGTCCTATTGCAAGAATACTCTACTTTTCATAATAGAATCCTCATATTTTATTATGAGGATTCTATTATGAAAAGTTCGTTGATAGGAAAAGAATACTTAGGACACAGTATACCAAAAACTTTTGTTCTATATATCAGAGGGGTTAGTTCTAAGAATATTGTACCGAGGAATTCGACACATAAAAGTACATTCATTAATTAATCCGAATTATTCATATTAAATAATTGGAATTTCTTTGGGATAGGTCAATTCAGATTATTCCAAAACCAGATTATTTGTTTGTTTGTTGCCCAGAAAAACCCTTTGGTTTTGGATGCTCGCTGCCGCTGGAAAATGATCTTGATTTTGCTAAAGAATAAGATTGTACTATGGAAAAATAAGTCTTTTTCTTCCAAAGATTTTTACGAATACGCTTTTTTGACATCGAAGTACGTTTTTTTGGAACTGCCATTCAAAAAGGAGATTACTTTTTTCTAGTTGTATGTGAAAGACATCTATTGCCGCAAATCAATTCTTCTTTCTGTTTTTTCTTAGTATTTATACTTAGATACTGAACTGAAATTCTGAATTCTTTTTTACTTTATTTTCTCTAATGCGGATAAGACAAGAATTTTTTAGCATATTTTTCATATATATTTTATACTTTGTTTTAATAATATAGAATATATACAAAGGTTTTCTATTTAAATCAATTTATATATTAAGTATACTCCATATATAGATCTACGGCCTATCCCCCATATAAGATGGGGGGATAAAAGGAAGGGAAAATTCAAATAGTTAATTAAGTTCAGAATGGTATTCCATAATGGAATTCCAATCAAAACAAAAAAAAAATACTTAGTCTCTTAAACAAGACATTCTAAAACTTAGGTAATTCTAGTCATTAGGATTTCAGTTCTATATGAAGTAAGGAATATTCGATAATTTCCTATAAACATAGGTTTTCATTGGAATTCAATCAATCAGTTACGAAACATGAGAGCTGCTTCATCTTCATTTTAATAGAAAGAAATACAAAAATGAATAGAAAGTAAAATGATTCAATCCTTTTTTGTATTTTAACAAATATCCTTCTTTAGGTAATAACTAGGTAACAAAGTTAGTTAATTAACTTTTTGAATTTAACCAAGTAAACCCATTCTGAATTTTTGATTATTTCAATGAGAGAAATTTGGAAAAATTCAGAATTCCAGTATTTTGTCTTATTCTTATTTTTTTGAATTCCTTCAGAAAGAGATAAGAATTGGTTTGGTGAATCGGAAACAATTTTATTTTTTAGAAAAATTTCAAGTAAAAATTGCAATTTCTTTTCTTATGGAACATACATATCAATATGCATGGGTAATCCCTCTTCTCCCACTTCCAGTTATTATGTCAATGGGGTTTGGACTTATTCTTATTCCGACAGCAACAAAAAATCTTCGTCGCATATGGGCTTTTCCTTGTGTTTTACTCTTAAGTATAGCTATGGTATTCTCAGTTCACCTATCTATTCAACAAATAAATGGAAGTTCTATCTATCAATATCTATGGTCTTGGACCGTCAATAATGATTTTTCCTTAGAATTTGGATACTTGATCGACCCGCTTACTTCTATTATGTTAATACTAATTACTACTGTAGGAATCCTCGTTCTTATTTATAGTGACGATTATATGTCTCACGATGAAGGATATTTGAGATTTTTTGTTTATATAAGTTTTTTCAATACTTCCATGTTGGGATTGGTTACTAGTTCCAATTTGATACAAATTTATTTTTTTTGGGAACTTGTGGGAATGTGTTCCTATTTATTGATAGGCTTTTGGTTTACACGGCCAATTGCAGCGAGTGCTTGTCAAAAAGCTTTTGTAACTAATCGTGTAGGGGATTTTGGTCTGTTATTAGGAATTTTAGGTTTTTTTTGGATAACAGGTAGTTTAGAGTTTCGGGATTTGTTCAAAATAGCTAATAACTGGATTCCTAATAATGGGATTAATTCCTTACTTACTACTTTGTGTGCTTTTTTATTATTCCTTGGTGCAGTTGCGAAATCTGCACAATTCCCTCTTCACGTATGGTTACCCGATGCTATGGAAGGACCCACTCCCATTTCGGCTCTTATACACGCAGCAACTATGGTTGCTGCGGGGATTTTTCTTCTAGCTCGACTTCTTCCTCTTTTCATATCCCTACCTTTAATAATGAGTTTCATTTCTTTAGTAGGTACAATAACACTCTTCTTAGGAGCTACTTTAGCTCTTGCTCAGAGAGATATTAAAAGAAGCTTAGCCTATTCTACAATGTCTCAATTGGGTTATATGATGTTAGCTCTAGGTATAGGTTCTTATCAAGCTGCTTTATTCCATTTGATCACTCATGCTTATTCGAAAGCTTTATTGTTCTTGGGATCCGGATCCATTATTCATTCAATGGAACCTCTTGTTGGATATTCACCAGATAAAAGTCAGAATATGGTTCTTATGGGTGGTTTAAGAAAATACGTTCCAATTACAAGAACTACTTTTTTATGGGGTACGCTTTCTCTTTGTGGTATTCCACCTCTTGCTTGCTTCTGGTCCAAAGATGAAATCCTTAGTAATAGTTGGTTGTATTCACCCTTTTTTGGAATAATAGCCTCTTTTACTGCAGGATTAACTGCGTTTTATATGTTTCGGATATATTTACTTACTTTTGATGGGTACCTGCGTGTTCATTTTCAAAATTACAGTAGCACTAAAGAGGGTTCGTTGTATTCAATATCCTTATGGGGAAAAAGGATACCCAAAGGAGTGAATAGAGATTTCATTTTATCAACAACGAAGAGTGGAGTTTCTTTTTTTTCACAAAATATATCCAAAATTCATGGTAATACAAGAAATAGGATAGGGTCCTTTAGTACTTCCTTTGGGGCTAAAAACACTTTTGTCTATCCTCATGAAACGGGAAATACTATGCTATTCCCTCTTTTTATATTACTGCTTTTTACTTTGTTCATTGGATCCATAGGAATCCATTTTGATAATGGAGTAATGGATAATGGAATAGCGGAGTTAACCATATTATCAAAGTGGTTAACTCCCTCAATAAACTTTTTCCAGGAAAGTTCTAATTCTTCCATAAATTCATATGAATTTATCACTAATGCAATTTCTTCTGTAAGTCTAGCTATGTTTGGTCTATCCATAGCATATATCTTCTATGGATCCGCTTATTCCTTTTTTCAGAATTTGGATTTAATAAATTCTCTTGTAAAAGAGAGTCCGAAAAAGTTTTTTTCGGATCAAGTAAAAAAAAAGATATACAGTTGGTCATATAATCGTGGTTATATAGATATTTTCTATACTAGGGTCTTTACCCTGGGTATAAGAGGATTAACTGAACTAACGCAGTTTTTCGATAAGGGTGTCATTGATGGAATTACCAATGGAGTAGGTCTTGCTGGTTTTTGTATAGGAGAAGAAATTAAATATGTAGGGGGAGGGCGAATATCGTCTTATTTATTCTATTTTTTATGTTATGTATCCGTGTTCTTATTCTTTTTTCTTTCTTAACTTAAGGAATTCCCCCGTCTCCTGCCTAAAGAGCCCCCTTATTCCCCTTCCTATCTTCTTCCCCCATCTCTCCCCCTTTTCTACCATCTCTCTCTTTTTCTTTTTTCTATATCTCTCTCTTTTTCTTTTTTCTATCTCCCTCATTGTATAATAGTTCGGTTTTCCGCGATTTTTTCCATTCCTCTGTGTAAATAGCCTAATATGGGTTCACAATCAATAACATCTTCACCATC